AATCTTAAAATGAGACGTCTACCACAGCAACCAAACGAAAAAAAAAAAAAAAATGATTCGATTAACCTGAATTTTTGTTTTGACTCAACAGTTCTATATCCCTTGCCCAATCCACTCCGATTGGAATTGACTAAGCGGGTATTTTTTCCACATTCATAGGAGTTCGTCTATGTTTCTGCTTTACGAATATGATATTTTCTGGGCATTTTTAATAATATCAAGTGCTATTCCTGTTTTGGCATTTCTAATTTCCGGAGTTTTATCTCCAATTAGGAAGGGGCCGGAGAAACTTTCTAGTTATGAATCAGGTATAGAACCGATCGGGGATGCTTGGTTACAATTTCGAATCCGTTATTATATGTTTGCTCTAGTTTTTGTTGTTTTTGATGTTGAAACTGTTTTTCTGTATCCGTGGGCAATGAGTTTCGATGTACTGGGGGTATCTGCTTTTATAGAAGCTTTTATTTTCGTGCTTATCCTAATTCTTGGTTTAGTTTATGCATGGCGAAAAGGAGCATTGGAATGGTCTTAGTTCGTTTCCCGAATACTTGTACAATAATAATAAAAAAAAAAGTAAAAAAAACCATTGAAACAATTATGAATTCCATTAAGTTTCCCGTACTTGATCGAACAACAAAAAATTCAGTTATTTCAACTACGTTAAATGATCTTTCAAATTGGTCAAGACTTTCCAGCCTATGGCCGCTTCTTTATGGTACCAGTTGTTGTTTCATTGAATTTGCCTCATTAATAGGCTCCCGATTTGACTTTGATCGTTATGGGTTAGTACCACGATCGAGTCCTAGACAGGCGGACCTTATTTTAACAGCAGGTACAGTAACAATGAAAATGGCTCCTTCTTTAGTCAGATTATATGAACAAATGCCTGAACCAAAGTATGTTATTGCTATGGGAGCGTGTACAATTACAGGGGGGATGTTCAGTACCGATTCTTATAGTACTGTTCGAGGAGTTGATAAGCTAATTCCTGTAGATGTCTATTTGCCGGGTTGTCCACCTAAACCAGAGGCTGTTATAGACGCTATAACAAAGCTTCGTAAGAAAATAGCTAGAGAAATCTATAAGGATCGAATTAGACCTCAACAGGGTAATCGGTGTTTTACTACCAATCACAAGTTTTTTGTTGTACGCAGTCCGCATACTGGAAATTATGATCAAGAATTACTCTATCCACCATCATCTACTTCAGAGATCTCTACTGAAACATTTTTTAAATACAAAAGTCCAGTATCTTCCCACGAATTAGTGAATTAGGGAGGCTTTTAGAGAATCAGAAAAAAAATCTTTATAAATTAGAACTCATGGTAAATGTGAAATACTTATTTTATATAAAAAAGGTGTGGGGGAAATAAAAAAGATGCAGGGCACTTTGTCCGTTTGGCTAGCCAAACGCGGGCTGGTTCATAGATCGTTGGGCTTCGATTACCAAGGAATAGAGACTTTACAAATAAAGCCCGAAGATTGGCATTCTATTGCTGTAATTTTATATGTATATGGTTACAATTATTTACGTTCGCAATGTGCCTATGATGTGGCACCTGGTGGCCTCTTAGCCAGTGTGTATCATCTTACGAGAATAGAATATGGTGTCAATCAAGCAGAAGAAGTCTGCATAAAAGTATTTACTCACAGGAGTAATCCTAGAATTCCATCTGTTTTCTGGGTTTGGAAAAGTACGGATTTTCAAGAACGGGAATCTTATGATATGTTAGGAATCACTTATGATAGCCATCCACGACTGAAACGGATCCTAATGCCCGAAAGTTGGCTAGGGTGGCCTTTACGTAAGGATTATATTGCCCCCAATTTTTATGAAATACAAGATGCTTATTGAATGATAAAAAATGAGCCTTAGCTTCTACAACTACAGACCTTCACGGAATATTTTGAATTCTATTCTTTTTTTAGATCAAACAAACAGAAGAGTTGAAGTCTCGTTCATATTATTATAGATAGCTTGATCTCCAATTTGAAAGATACTTTTTTATTTCGTAAAAGCCGGGCCAATAGGATGAACTAAAAAAAAAGAGTTCTGGATTATGAACTTTGTATCGCGCACATAACTTAGTCAACTTTAGTCACATAACTGGGAATGAATAAATAAGATCGGAAAGCACTAAATGAAGAGGGGATACAATTCTATTTCTATTGTATCTAATGAATCTTGGGGTATTTCGGCTCTTCAACTATAGATATAGACCCTTTTTTTACTTGTTTTGTTTGATTCTTTCGAACGGAATTTAACCTTTCCTTTCGAATATGTATTATGTATCAAGTATTATACATTCTTTTTGAACGGCTGGATCCACAACATGAACAAAAAAAGAGAGGGGATAAGGGATGATTGCACCTTTTTTACTAAAGATACGTTTAATTTGAAGAATAGAAACTTATCAAAATTAATCAATTCTATGCCAAGAACCAGATTTGAACTGGTGACACGAGGATTTTCAGTCCTCTGCTCTACCAACTGAGCTATCCCGGCGATTACCGAAATATCATTATCATTTTACGAATGGTGACACAAGGATTTTCAGTCCCCCGCAATTACGCTATGTCTACCAGTACCGAAGGATCATCTACTGAAGTATCATTTTACTATATGACTTAGTTCTATGTCAACGAAAAGAAACTCAAAAGTAGTAAATTAAAAAGTTTTTGACCAGGAATTTCTTGGATCTTCTAAATAAAAGAAGACTTTCTAAGTTTGAAAAGGAAAAATGATATAGATTCTAAATAATTCAACTCTATAATAACGAAAAAAAGGTAAGGTGTCAACCTTTTTGGGGATAGAGGGACTTGAACCCTCACGATTTTAAAAGTCAACGGATTTTCATCTTACTATAAATTTCATTGTTGTCAGTATTGACATGTAAAATGGGACTCTATCTTTATTCTCGTCCGATTAATAAGTTCCACCAAGGAACTATCAGACTATGAAGTGAATCATTTGATCAATGAATATTATTTCTGAAACTTCGAATTGATTCACAACATTTCGATTTTGTTTATAAAAAAAAAGAAATCGAGATTCAAGTCGTCATTTTTGAAATCGTTTTGTGTTACCTATATTTAGACAATATAGGTTTTTCTCCTTCATCCTTTTTGATTTGAAGTTTCGATCGAAGGGTTCCTTTATCAACACAAAGTAGTGAACTCCATTTGTTAGAACAGCTTCCATTGAGTCTCTGCACCTATCCCTTTTTTCTCGCTTTCTAAATTCCGGTTTGTTCGCGTAAACCAGGATTTGGCTCAGGATTGCCCATTGTTAATTCCAGGGTTTCTCTGAATTTGAAAGTTATCACTTAGTAGGTTTCCATACCAAGGCTCAATCCAATTAAGTCCGTAGCGTCTACCAATTCCGCCATATCCCCTTTTTTATTAGGATCTCATTATGATGTCTTTCCATTTTTTCTTATGCCGAAACCTTGGGATTCATTACATTATAGATACTGATACTTATTTTATGTTTTTGTTATCTTCTTTCATTTTTTTGAGCCCCATCCATATTGATTTAGTCTAATCAACAAAGATTCTATCATTTTTGTATTTGCAATTCAATATGGTTAGATATTACATAACATATATATGTTCTTCTTTTTCTCATCTTTGTCTTAAAGTTTAAGAAATAGTCGAACGGTCGATTCTTTTTTTTTTCACTTTCATGAAAAGAAATTTATGATTATTATTGAAACTTAGAATTGTACAATGTGCAATGGAAAAAATTAGAAGTCTACTTCGTAGATTTGAAATTCTAATAATTCTATACTACTAATAATTCTATACTACTAATAATTCTATACTATTAGAATAGATAGAATAGAAAAAAATCGAAATAAAAAGAAAAAAAAAGTATAAAATAATAATAATAGTATGAGGTTAGAACAAAAAAACAAGAATTTCAAATCAGATATAATTTAACTAAAAAAAAAAGATTTCTGATCTAATTAAGATTTTCTTATTTAGAAACTAATGAAATCAAAATTATAAAGTCAATATACTGCTATATTCTATTAATTAAGGTTATGTTTTATTTATTTAATGATAGCCACTATTTATTTGAGCTATATTCTGTTCTAGAATATATAGAATATGATTAATTATAAATAGATAAGGAAAAATATTAATAAAATAGAATAGTTAATTGATACGATCTAGTAGTTTAGTGAATTTGTATGCATCCGCTATTTTATTTGAGCCCGCTTAGCTCAGAGGTTAGAGCATCGCATTTGTAATGCGATGGTCATCGGTTCGATTCCGATAGCCGGCTTTTCCATATTTTTTCGTTTTTTTTACATGATTTTTAATGTACTTTCAAAATCAAAGAAGATTGAAAAGACTGCTTTCACCTTTTTTCAAGAGTTACCACTCCATTTATATTATGTCATATAAACTTCCATATAGGAATATATATTGGGTAAAAGAGTTCGATCTTTGCAAAATAAATCAACAAAATAAAGGAAAATTTTTATGATTTATTTGATTTATATATATTGTATATACAATAAAAAAAATCTGTATATTGAGAGAATATATCTTCTTACTCTTTGTATTCTAATAGTTTATTGGAGTGTATTTCACGTCATTTATCATTATCATTTAGTTCAGTTTTAATTTTATTTCGTTTTGTACAATTTCAATAAAAAAAGGAGTCTTTATGTCACGTTACCGAGGGCCTCGTTTTAAAAAAATACGCCGTTTGGGGGCTTTACCGGGACTAACTAGTAAAAGGCCTAAGGCAGGAAGCGATCTTAGAAACCAATCACGCTCCGTAAAAAAATCTCAATATCGTATTCGTTTAGAAGAAAAACAAAAATTGCGTTTTCATTATGGTCTTACAGAACGCCAATTACTTAAATATGTGCGTATCGCCGGAAAAGCCAAGGGGTCAACAGGTCAAGTTTTACTACAATTACTTGAAATGCGTTTGGATAACATCCTTTTTCGATTGGGTATGGCTTTGACTATTCCTCAAGCGCGCCAATTAGTTAACCACGGACATATTTTAGTTAATGGTCGTATAGTTGATATACCAAGTTATCGCTGCAAACCCCGAGATATTATTACAGTGAAGGATGAACAAAACTCTAGAACTTTGGTTCAAAATCTTCTTGATTCATCTGCCCCTGAGGAATTGCCAAACCATCTGACTCTTCACACATTCCAATATGAAGGGTTAGTCAATCAAATAATAGATAGGAAATGCGTCGGTTTGAAAATAAATGAATTGCTTGTCGTCGAATATTACTCTCGACAGACTTAATAAACCTAACTTAAGTAAAAAAAATTACTAAAAACAAGAGTTCCTCCCCCTTGCCCTCTTTTTTGATTAAAAATAAAAAGGCACAAGGTAAGGGATTTTATCGAGGAATCTTTTTCCTATTCATGTATCATAGATTGGTAGGGAGATTTGGATCCCTTGTTTGCTCTTACTAGCATTTTCCATATGAAAGAAATTAGGAATAGAGAATCTATTTCAAAATAAAAACAAGGTAGATTTTATATCCATTCTTTTTTATTGGATTTGATACATTGTGGTCAATCACGTAAGATTAGTGAATTAGTTGAAAGTACGGAAAGAGAGGGATTCGAACCCTCGGTAAACAAAAGTCTACATAACAGTTCCAATGTTACGCCTTCAACCACTCGGCCATCTCTCCGACATCAGGATTATGACTGAGTATCTGGGTGAATGGCGAGTTATTCATCGTTTTTTAGATTATGGTTAATAGATACCTTTTTTGACCGGAAAAATTGGAAGTAGATATAAGGTTTTTTTTAATGAGTCCGCTTTTATGTTAGTTCGTACTATACAATTCCTTTGTTTGTGAGAAAATTTTCTCACAAAAGAAAAGGTAAAGGAAATCAAAAGAGTTAGAGAATGGATTACTACCTATGCCAAGATCGCGTATAAATGGAAATTTTATTGATAAAACCTTTACAATTGTAGCCGATATCTTATTACGAGTCATTCCGACAACTTCCGGAGAAAAAGAGGCATTTACTTATTACAGAGATGGTGCGATTTGATTATCATTATTTTTTTTATTTCTCGCCGAGTTGGAATAGAAAGAAAAACGAGTATTGAAAAAAAATCTACGCTTTTGAAGGTGAAGTTTATAATATAAAAAAACAATCCCTTCTGTCATGTATCCACGATTAATGCAGCCTTAAATGCTTCAATTGTGAATTATAGTATTGAGCAAAAGGTTTTTACCTATGGTTCCCGTATTACAGATCAATCCTACTACAATAATACAATATACGAATAGGAGGCATAGGGGAAGAAGCACTACGCCGAGAAATCAACAACACGAAAACTTTCTTCAAAATGATTCCCTTTCTTTCTTCTTCTTCTTTGGGATTGGGACTAATTAAAATGGTTGGAACAATAAACATCCATCTCGTTCGTACTTTGGATACCCGTATAACCATTGAAGACTGTTGAAGTGACTCATTCCTGGAAATTTAGGGGCGTTGAGAACAAAGAAATTTTTAGAGTTTCCTTTTTTATTTTTATCTAGCATGAACCCACTTGGTAGTAAGAAAAGATCTTTTGGAAGAAGGTTGGCTAGGGATTTCTTGTAAAAACATTAGCCCCGCTTAGTTCATAATGACATCACATTTTTCCAGATATTATTTTCATTATGCACCTAAAGGAGGAGCCGTATGAGATGAAAATCTCACATACGGTTCTGAAACGGAGAATTCGTTAAAGCGAATGACGACCGTAACGGATGTCGGCTCAATCTGAAGGAAATTATGCGGAAGCATTACAGAATTATTATGAAGCTATGCGACTAGAAATTGACCCCTATGATCGAAGTTATATACTCTATAATATAGGCCTTATCCACACAAGTAATGGGGAACATACTAAAGCTTTAGAATATTATTTTCGGGCATTAGAACGAAACCCCTTTTTACCACAAGCTTTTAATAATATGGCTGTGATCTGTCATTACGTGCGACTATCTCCACTATAGAAAAAAAGAACGAACAGCTAGTCAATGAAATACTAGAAACACAAAAAAAGGGCTTTCTACATAAGCATCGTCCAAAACGATTTTTTATCAGCTGTAGCAAATAAATAAACTTCATCGATCGATGAAGACTAGATATGCCTAAATACTTTCTTTTCTATGGATAAAAAAAGATTTAATTGATAGAGGAAGCACCGTAAAGATCAATTGGAAAGGTTTTGGACCGATACAACAAGAGCTGTTTATTTATATCATAATATGAGATAAATCTTAGGAATCTACTTATGTAATAGAGTGGATCCCCTAAGGTATTGAGCAGCGGTGTAGCATCAGATCCTAAAGACAGTAAGTCTTTTTCTTTTTTATAAAGTATGAAAAAGTCTTTTTCAAAGATTCTATATAAATTTTTATATGAAAGCGGGATAGTTACCTTTCAGAAAATTTGAATATCTAATAACAGTTAACAGTGGACATGCCTTTTTTTCTGAAGGTAGGA